ATGAGAGTGGTGTGATTAGGTAGATGGGTGTTTACTTTAGATCATAAGCGCATAGGTGTGATTTATAGTTTATTGGGTATATGATCTGGTTTTGTGGGTTTGAGATTTAGTTTGTTGATTCGTGTTAATTTTTTGGAGCCTTATTATAATGTTATACCTTTGGATTGTTATAATTTTTTGGTTACAAACCATGGTATAATAATGATTTTTTTTTTCTTGATGCCTATATTGATTGGGGGGTTTGGGAATTATTTATTGCCTTTGTTAGGTGGGTTGTCTGATTTGAATTTACCGCGTTTGAATGCTTTGAGTGCTTGACTTTTGATTCCTTCGTTGGTTTTTTTGTTGGTTAGTATGTGTTTAGGGGCTGGTGTTGGTTGGACATTTTATCCGCCGTTGTCCTCGTCGTATTTTTCTAGTAGTTGTGGTGTTGATTTTTTGATGTTTTCTCTGCATTTGGCTGGTGTTTCAAGTGTTTTTAGTTCTATTAAATTTATTTGTACTCTATATAGGGTTTTTATGACCAAAGTGTTTTCTCGTACTTCTATAGTTCTTTGGTCATATTTATTTACTTCTGTTTTGTTATTGGTTACGTTGCCTGTTTTGGCTGCGGCTATTACTATGCTTTTATTCGATCGTAATTTTTGTTCTGCTTTTTTTGATCCGTTAGGTGGTGGTGATCCTATTTTATTTCAACATATGTTTTGGTTTTTTGGCCATCCTGAGGTTTATGTGTTGATTTTGCCTGGATTTGGTATAATTAGTCATATTTGTTTGAGTATTAGTGCTAATTTTGATGCGTTTGGGTTCTATGGGTTGTTGTTTGCTATGTTTTCTATAGTGTGTTTGGGTAGCAGGGTTTGGGGTCATCATATGTTTACTGTTGGGTTGGATGTGAAGACGGCTGTTTTTTTTAGCTCTGTTACTATGATTATAGGGGTTCCTACTGGTATAAAGGTGTTTACTTGGTTATATATGTTGTTGAATTCGAGTGTTAATGTTAGTGATCCGGTTTTGTGATGGGTTGTTTCTTTTATAGTGTTGTTTACGTTTGGGGGAGTTACGGGTATAGTTTTGTCTGCTTGTGTGTTAGATAATATTTTGCATGATACTTGGTTTGTGGTGGCTCATTTTCATTATGTTATGTCGTTAGGTTCTTATATAAGGATTATTGTTATGTTTATTTGGTGATGGCCTTTGATTACTGGTTTGAGATTGAATAAGTGTTTATTGCAATGTCAGTGTATTATCTCTAATGTTGGGTTTAATCTTTGTTTTTTTCCTATGCATTATTTTGGTTTGTGTGGTTTGCCGCGTCGTGTGTGCATTTATGAATATAGGTATAATTGGATAAATGTGGTGTGTACTGTTGGTTCTTTTATATCTGCTTTTAGTGGATGTTTTTTTGTGTTTATTTTGTGGGAGTCTATTGTTAGTAAGAATGAGGTTTTGGGTTCGTATAAATCTTCTGGTTTAGTGGATTGTTTGATGAGTCCTGTAGCTTGTCATAATGATTATTTTTGTTATCCGTATAGCGTGGATTATACTTATGGTGTGTATTATATGCGTTGGGTTGATGATTGTACGTATGCGTTTGTGGGTTGGTTAGTTAAAGTTTATAATGTGGATTTTGTAAGTCTAAGTTGATTATTAGTCATTGACCTGGTTGTTTAATTGTGATGTTGGTTGTTTTGGTTTATTTGCCTTTTGCATCATGCTTAACGGAGTTTTTTAAAGTATGTTTTTGTACCGAAAGGTTTTGATCTTAGATTTAGTTGTTTAGAAGTGTTGTTTGGTCTGGGTAAGGTCTTGTAAACTAAATTTATGTGGTGATAAGTGAGTCGTAAAGCTTTATAACTGTTTGGTTGTTTAGAATTTAGTGGGATGTAGGTGGCTATTAGGTCATTTATATTTTTATACATTTGGTGATGTGTGGTTTTTGATAAGGTTAGAGGTACCTAGTTTTTGTTATATTGTTGTAAATATGGTTTTGTTGGTTTATTGGTATGTTAATTGTTTGAACAACTGTTTTGCTATATTTGGTTATTATATTATCGTTGAATAAGTAATTTTATTATGCTATTTATTTCTTGAGTTCTTTCCGTCTGTTTATTAAAAACATTTCTAATTTTAATTGTAGTTAGTAGTGCCTGCCCAATGTTGGTTAATTAATGGCCGCAGTATATTGACTGTGCAAAGGTAGCATAATTAATTGCCTTTTAATTGGAGGCTTGTTTGAATGGTTTGACGTGATTGGTATGAATATTTGGTATTTAGTTGAAATTGATTTTGAGGGTTTAGAATCCTTAATGTTTAATAAGACGGAAAGACCCTAGGATCTTTTGTTTTTGTTTGGGGCAAATATTGTTGTTTTATGAATATTGTGACCCTGAGATGATATTGGTTTATTGGGTTAAGTTACCCTAGGGATAACAGTGTGATGATTAATTAGAGGTCTTATCGAATTAATTGTTTGCCACCTCGATGTTGACTTAGGCTAAGGTTTTGGTGTAGTAATTGATATTTTAGGTCTGTTCGACCTTTGAGCCTCCATGAGTTGAGTTAAGACCGGCGTGAGCCAGGTCGGTTCTTATCTATTGTAGAAGTTTATCAGTACGAAAGGACAGTAAATTTTTTTGTTGAATACGATTGTTGGTTGGTTTTGCAAAAGCTGATTAGGGTTATTATTTGTGCCCCGTGTTTTGTTTGTTTAATTGTGGCAATAGGAAGTTTTGTTTCATTGACTGCATGAAGTGTGTTTATGATTTGTGGGTTATGTTTTCTGGTTATTTTATCAGCAGTTGGTTTTTTGTTAAGATGAGAATCTTATAAGGGTGATACAATTTGAGGGGATAGGTCACAGTGCCAGCATCTGCGGTTAATCTGTTTTCTTTGCTTTTGTGTGGATTATGCGTATTTATTTATGTGCAATGTTAGGTTAAATTTTTTTGTGACAGTGTGTGGTAAATAGGTTTTGTTATGATATATATGATGACAGGGATTAGATACCCCATTAATGTATTTTGTAAAGTTGTTCTAGTTTTGTAACTAAAATGGTTTGGCAGTGAGCGATTCTTATTAGGGGAATATGCATAGTGAAGGATGGTCCACCTATTAGTTTACTCTTTTTATGTTGGTGTATGTCTGGTTTGATATTATTGTTGAATAATTTAAGTTTGTGTAGTTTTAGTTAAGCTAAGTCTATGTGCTGCTTATTGGAGTTTTTGTGTGTTACATTAATAAGGGTGTTATTGTAAGATGATGTGATTTAGGACTTAATAGTAATGTTAAATGAGTTTGTTGATGTGAAGAGAGTTTAGCTCAGGTACACACCGCCCGTCACCCTCGGTTGTTATTGAGGTAAGTCGTAACAAGGTAACTTTAAATGAATTTGAAGTTAATTATTAGGTTGTCCTAGTTGTAGTGAAATTGTCGTTGTTATATTATGATATTGTGTGTTATATTGTGGCGGTTTGTGTATTTATTGTTTGTTTTGTGTATGTTTTGTTGTGTTGGAATGTGGTGTTTGGCGTTGGTACTGTTAAATTTGGTAGTGAGAATCAGATTATAGAGTTGGTATGAACTGTTATTCCTACTGTGGTTGTGTTAGTTTTGTGTGCCTTGAAAGTTAAATTTATTACTAGTGATTTAGATTGTTTTTCTTCTGAGACTATTAAGGTGGTTGGTCATCAGTGATATTGGACTTACGAGTATTTTGGCGGTGGCTATGATTCGTTTCCGATTGGGGATTATTTTGTGGTAGATAAGCCTTTGCGGATGGTTTATGGTGTACCATATCATTTGGTTGTAACTTCAAGTGATGTAATTCATTCGTTTTCTGTTCCTTCATTGAATTTGAAGATGGATGCTGTTCCTGGCCGTCTTAATCATTTGTTTTTTTGTCCTTCTCAACATGGGTCTTTTGTTGGTTATTGTGCTGAATTGTGTGGTGTTAATCATAGAGTTATGCCTATTGTTGTGGAGGTTGTTGGGGGTTGTTGTTAGTGTGGTTGGTGTATGTCTGTTTTAGTATAATTTGTATTACGTTGGCTTTTCGTGCTGTAGATGGTTGTTTAATTAGACAGATTTTATGTTGTTGGAAGTTTTTATAGTTATGTATTTTTGTGTATTGGTGTTTTTTTGTTTTACTAGCCATTGTATTTATTATTGTGTTATGTTGGTGGTGAATGCGTTATTGGCTAGTTGTATTTGTTATTTGGTTTATGGATTTAGTTGGTATTCGTTACTTTTATGTTTGGTGTATGTTGGGGGTGTTTATGTTTTGTTTATTTTTGTGTCGGTGTTTAGTCCTAATAGGAATTTTGTTTTGTATTATAGTGTTTGGGAGGTTGGTATGTGTTTGTGGTTTGGTTTTGGGTTGTTTATTTGTGTGTTGATTTATTATTTGTTGGTTGGTAGTGAGTTTAGTGGTATGTTGTGTAAAGTTAGTGAGGGTTGGTTGTATTTATGTTTATGTTTGTCTTTGGTTTTTGGATTTTTGGTTTTGAGGGTTGTTGTGAGAAGTAAGGTGAAATTTTATCGTTAGGGTTAATTTTAGCTGGTTTAGCATATATTTAATGTGGTGGGTTGTAAACCCTTTGAAATCTGTGAAGTTAATCAGGAAATTTAACAAATTTTAGGCAAAAATTTCTACGGTTTGATGTGCCTAAAATTTGTTAAATTTTACAACATGTCTTATATATACAAGACATGTTGTAAAATTTAACAAATTTTAGGCACATCAAACCGTAGAAATTTTTTTGGATTCTACGGTTTGATGTGCCTAAGTTATAAAAAAATTTTTTTGTAAAGATGCCAGAAAAATTTTTAATATATGGGGTTAATTTAGGTTTAATTTATGATTAGTTGTCTCTTTACTATTTAGTTGATTGTTGCGTGTGATGTAGTTGTTAGGTTACCTGTGTGTATGTTTGATTTGAAATCATTTTGGTTGTTTTTATTAACAAGACAGGTTGGGTTATGTTGCGGTAGCTATGTCAGAAGTGATATGAGTTAGTTTTAAGCATTAATTATGGATGTTTCCTAGCTATTTTTATTGCGGACATATAAGTTGGCTTATGTTACGGCCATAAGATGGATATTGATGTATCGTATGTTTTGATGTTGGGTGTTTTATGTGTTAGATTGGGTTTGAGTTTTGTGGTGTATTTTTTGTTAGTGGGTGGTTTTAGGTATTTGATTAGGTTTAGATTTTTGTCTACTATGGGTTGTTATTGGTTGATTAATTTTGATTTTGATGTGGTAACGTTTGGGTTATTGGTGATGCTTTTGACGTGTTTTTTTTATGTTTATTATTATACTGGTCATTATTTCGGCGGTGATTATGTTGGGTTTATGTTGTTGAAGTTGATTGTTTTGTTTGTTAGGATTATGGGGGTGTTGGTATGTAGTGGTGATTATTTATTTACGTTGATTCTTTGAGAGTATTTAGGTGTTGTTAGGTTTTTTTTGATTTTGTTCTATGGTAGTTTTTTGAGTTTACGTTCTTCTATTGTTACGTTGGTGTCGTCTCGGTTTGGTGATGTGTGTTTGTTTGTGTTGATTGGTTTAAGTTATTATATTGACAGTGGGTGGTTTCCTTGACTTGTGTGTTTTTTTTTGGTAGTTTTTTCTAAGAGTGCTGGTTATCCTTTTATTAGGTGGTTGTTGGAGGCGATGCGGGCCCCCACCCCAGTTAGTTCTCTGGTTCATTCTTCTACTTTGGTTGCTGCTGGTGTTTGGTTTGTTATGCGTTATGACTATTTGTTACATTTTGGTAGGTCGGTGGTAATTTTTAGTATTATGCTTTTGTTGACGGTTTTTATTACTGGGGTTAGGAGGTTCTTTTTTTTTGATTTGAAGAAGATTGTGGCTTTGTCGACTTGTAATAATATTTCTTGATGTGTTTTGTATTTGATTTTTGGTGATGTTATGTTGTCGTTATTTCAGTTGGTGAGTCATGGTGTGTCTAAGTGTGTTTTATTTATGTTAGTTGGTGATGTGATGAGCGGTAGGGGTGGTTCACAGGCTAGGAATTGTGTGTATAGGTCTGTTTTGTATGGGTCGTGGAATTTGTTTGGGTTGTTTGCTGTGGTTCTTGGTTTGTCCGGTGTTCCATTTATTGGGGTGTTTTTTACTAAGCATTTTTTGTTGGTTAAATTTGTTGGTGTTGTTATTAATGTTGTAGTTGGTTTGGTTGTTAGTGTATGTGTTTTTTTGTCGTATGTGTATTCTTTTCGGTTATGTATGATTTTGTATAATTCGAAGAGTAGTTTGTCTTATGGTGTTTTGTTTTATTTTGGTTCTGGATTGGTGGTTTATTGTTGGTTGTTTGTGAAATTTTATTTGTTTTTGTTGTTAGATGAGGTTAATTATTTGGTTGTGGTTTGTAGTGTGAGTTTAGTGTTTGTTCAGTTTCTTGCTTTTTGGTTGTCTGTTATGTTTTATGATAGTATGGTTTTTGGGTGGTGGAGAGGTAGGTTGTTTGGATGTGATAATTTAGTTGAGTGATTTTATGAAGTATTTTATGGTGGTTTATATGTGATTAATTTTTTTTTCTTTCGTTGGGATTATTTGGTGTTAGGGTTATTTTATGGTGTCGGTCGCATTAGTAGCTCTGTCTATGGTTGGGTAATGTTAAAAATTTTTTTGTTTGGTGTGTTCGGTTTGTTTATTTATATTTTAGTTGCGTAAGTAAATTTGAATGTTTTTATATTATACTAATAAATATAATATATGAAACGAAAGTAAATATAGATAGTCTCTATTAATACTATACATATATGGGGTGGGGGCCCCATATATGTATAGTATTAATAACATTATTGATTTTATGTATGTGTTTTGGTTAAAATCAATAATGTGATATTTGTAAGTAATGTTACTAGTATAAATTTCGTATTATGTTTTCCAAAAAAATGATCTAGATTTAGGTGACATAAGTATGTCTGTGATTCCTGCGTTTAGTGCTTCTTTTGTTGGTTTGGGGCTAATTTTTTCTTTCGTTGGGATTATTTGGTGTTAGGGTTATTTTATGGTGTCGGTCGCATTAGTAGCTCTGTCTATGGTTGGGTAATGTTAAAAATTTTTTTGTTTGGTGTGTTCGGTTTGTTTATTTATATTTTAGTTGCGTAAGTAAATTTGAATGTTTTTATATTATACTAATAAATATAATATATGAAACGAAAGTAAATATAGATAGTCTCTATTAATACTATACATATATGGGGTGGGGGCCCCATATATGTATAGTATTAATAACATTATTGATTTTATGTATGTGTTTTGGTTAAAATCAATAATGTGATATTTGTAAGTAATGTTACTAGTATAAATTTCGTATTATGTTTTCCAAAAAAATGATCTAGATTTAGGTGACATAAGTATGTCTGTGATTCCTGCGTTTAGTGCTTCTTTTGTTGGTTTGGGGCTAATTTTTTCTTTCGTTGGGATTATTTGGTGTTAGGGTTATTTTATGGTGTCGGTCGCATTAGTAGCTCTGTCTATGGTTGGGTAATGTTAAAAATTTTTTTGTTTGGTGTGTTCGGTTTGTTTATTTATATTTTAGTTGCGTAAGTAAATTTGAATGTTTTTATATTATACTAATAAATATAATATATGAAACGAAAGTAAATATAGATAGTCTCTATTAATACTATACATATATGGGGTGGGGGCCCCATATATGTATAGTATTAATAACATTATTGATTTTATGTATGTGTTTTGGTTAAAATCAATAATGTGATATTTGTAAGTAATGTTACTAGTATAAATTTCGTATTATGTTTTCCAAAAAAATGATCTAGATTTAGGTGACATAAGTATGTCTGTGATTCCTGCGTTTAGTGCTTCTTTTGTTGGTTTGGGGCTAATTTTTTCTTTCGTTGGGATTATTTGGTGTTAGGGTTATTTTATGGTGTCGGTCGCATTAGTAGCTCTGTCTATGGTTGGGTAATGTTAAAAATTTTTTTGTTTGGTGTGTTCGGTTTGTTTATTTATATTTTAGTTGCGTAAGTAAATTTGAATGTTTTTATATTATACTAATAAATATAATATATGAAACGAAAGTAAATATAGATAGTCTCTATTAATACTATACATATATGGGGTGGGGGCCCCATATATGTATAGTATTAATAACATTATTGATTTTATGTATGTGTTTTGGTTAAAATCAATAATGTGATATTTGTAAGTAATGTTACTAGTATAAATTTCGTATTATGTTTTCCAAAAAAATGATCTAGATTTAGGTGACATAAGTATGTCTGTGATTCCTGCGTTTAGTGCTTCTTTTGTTGGTTTGGGGCTAATTTTTTCTTTCGTTGGGATTATTTGGTGTTAGGGTTATTTTATGGTGTCGGTCGCATTAGTAGCTCTGTCTATGGTTGGGTAATGTTAAAAATTTTTTTGTTTGGTGTGTTCGGTTTGTTTATTTATATTTTAGTTGCGTAAGTAAATTTGAATGTTTTTATATTATACTAATAAATATAATATATGAAACGAAAGTAAATATAGATAGTCTCTATTAATACTATACATATATGGGGTGGGGGCCCCATATATGTATAGTATTAATAACATTATTGATTTTATGTATGTGTTTTGGTTAAAATCAATAATGTGATATTTGTAAGTAATGTTACTAGTATAAATTTCGTATTATGTTTTCCAAAAAAATGATCTAGATTTAGGTGACATAAGTATGTCTGTGATTCCTGCGTTTAGTGCTTCTTTTGTTGGTTTGGGGCTAATTTTTTCTTTCGTTGGGATTATTTGGTGTTAGGGTTATTTTATGGTGTCGGTCGCATTAGTAGCTCTGTCTATGGTTGGGTAATGTTAAAAATTTTTTTGTTTGGTGTGTTCGGTTTGTTTATTTATATTTTAGTTGCGTAAGTAAATTTGAATGTTTTTATATTATACTAATAAATATAATATATGAAACGAAAGTAAATATAGATAGTCTCTATTAATACTATACATATATGGGGTGGGGGCCCCATATATGTATAGTATTAATAACATTATTGATTTTATGTATGTGTTTTGGTTAAAATCAATAATGTGATATTTGTAAGTAATGTTACTAGTATAAATTTCGTATTATGTTTTCCAAAAAAATGATCTAGATTTAGGTGACATAAGTATGTCTGTGATTCCTGCGTTTAGTGCTTCTTTTGTTGGTTTGGGGCTAATTTTTTCTTTCGTTGGGATTATTTGGTGTTAGGGTTATTTTATGGTGTCGGTCGCATTAGTAGCTCTGTCTATGGTTGGGTAATGTTAAAAATTTTTTTGTTTGGTGTGTTCGGTTTGTTTATTTATATTTTAGTTGCGTAAGTAAATTTGAATGTTTTTATATTATACTAATAAATATAATATATGAAACGAAAGTAAATATAGATAGTCTCTATTAATACTATACATATATGGGGTGGGGGCCCCATATATGTATAGTATTAATAACATTATTGATTTTATGTATGTGTTTTGGTTAAAATCAATAATGTGATATTTGTAAGTAATGTTACTAGTATAAATTTCGTATTATGTTTTCCAAAAAAATGATCTAGATTTAGGTGACATAAGTATGTCTGTGATTCCTGCGTTTAGTGCTTCTTTTGTTGGTTTGGGGCTAATTTTTTCTTTCGTTGGGATTATTTGGTGTTAGGGTTATTTTATGGTGTCGGTCGCATTAGTAGCTCTGTCTATGGTTGGGTAATGTTAAAAATTTTTTTGTTTGGTGTGTTCGGTTTGTTTATTTATATTTTAGTTGCGTAAGTAAATTTGAATGTTTTTATATTATACTAATAAATATAATATATGAAACGAAAGTAAATATAGATAGTCTCTATTAATACTATACATATATGGGGTGGGGGCCCCATATATGTATAGTATTAATAACATTATTGATTTTATGTATGTGTTTTGGTTAAAATCAATAATGTGATATTTGTAAGTAATGTTACTAGTATAAATTTCGTATTATGTTTTCCAAAAAAATGATCTAGATTTAGGTGACATAAGTATGTCTGTGATTCCTGCGTTTAGTGCTTCTTTTGTTGGTTTGGGGCTAATTTTTTCTTTCGTTGGGATTATTTGGTGTTAGGGTTATTTTATGGTGTCGGTCGCATTAGTAGCTCTGTCTATGGTTGGGTAATGTTAAAAATTTTTTTGTTTGGTGTGTTCGGTTTGTTTATTTATATTTTAGTTGCGTAAGTAAATTTGAATGTTTTTATATTATACTAATAAATATAATATATGAAACGAAAGTAAATATAGATAGTCTCTATTAATACTATACATATATGGGGTGGGGGCCCCATATATGTATAGTATTAATAACATTATTGATTTTATGTATGTGTTTTGGTTAAAATCAATAATGTGATATTTGTAAGTAATGTTACTAGTATAAATTTCGTATTATGTTTTCCAAAAAAATGATCTAGATTTAGGTGACATAAGTATGTCTGTGATTCCTGCGTTTAGTGCTTCTTTTGTTGGTTTGGGGCTAATTTTTTCTTTCGTTGGGATTATTTGGTGTTAGGGTTATTTTATGGTGTCGGTCGCATTAGTAGCTCTGTCTATGGTTGGGTAATGTTAAAAATTTTTTTGTTTGGTGTGTTCGGTTTGTTTATTTATATTTTAGTTGCGTAAGTAAATTTGAATGTTTTTATATTATACTAATAAATATAATATATGAAACGAAAGTAAATATAGATAGTCTCTATTAATACTATACATATATGGGGTGGGGGCCCCATATATGTATAGTATTAATAACATTATTGATTTTATGTATGTGTTTTGGTTAAAATCAATAATGTGATATTTGTAAGTAATGTTACTAGTATAAATTTCGTATTATGTTTTTTTTCCAAAAAAATGATCTAGATTTAGGTGACATAAGTATGTCTGTGATTCCTGCGTTTAGTGCTTCTTTTGTTGGTTTGGGGCTGGTTGGGTTATTTTTGTGGAAGGTTAGGTTTGTGTTTATTGTTTTAGTTTGTGTAGTGTTGCTTATAGTTATCTTTTTATATGATAGTCTAAGTTGTGTGGTTCATCACTATGAGTCGGCTTTTTGGTTGTTTGTGTTAAGGGAGGTGATAGTTTTTGGTAGATTTTTGATTTGTTGTCTGTTTTTTGATTGCTGGTCTTATGTTAGTTTGTCTAGTTCGTTGGAGATTCCGTTTGTTGGGTGTTTTGTTTTGTTAGGTTCTAGGATTACTGTTACTGGTTTTCACCATTTATTGGGTTGACGTTGTTGTGATTTGCTTTTGTTTATGACTATAGTTTTGGGTTTGAGTTTTGTGGTGTTACAGATATTAGAGATGGAGGAGGTTAGTTGTAATATTGTTGATGGTAGGTTTTATTCGAGTAGTTTCTGTACAGTTGGTTTACATTTTAGACATGTTGTTTTGGGGGTTATTGGGTTGGTAACGTTGTTTTTGGTTGGAAGAGATAATTTTGGTGTTTATCGTTGTACTGTGTTGGCGTGGTATTGACATTTTGTAGATTATATTTGGCTTCTTGTGTATACGGTTGTTTATGTATGTTAGTTACTAATAGGTTAGTTTAAACTGGCAGATTGTGGTTTTGTTGAATACTGGTTTGTATTAGTAATTGGATGATTGTGTTGTTTCGGCGTAATTTGATAGATTTACCGATTAATTATTCTTTAAATTATTATTGAAGTAGTGGTTTTGTGTTGTCTGTGTTTATGATTCTTCAGATTGTTACTGGAGTATTATTGTCTTTTGTGTATGTGGCTGATTTTATGTGTAGGTTTTTTATGGTTATGAATTTATCTAATGATTCATTTTTCACTTGATGTCTTCGGTATTGGCATATGGTTGGTGTGAATGTGTTGTTTATTTTGTTATTTTTTCACATGGGCATGGCTTTGTATTATGGAAGTTATGTTAAGAAGGGTGTTTGAAATGTTGGTTTTATTTTATATTTGTTGGTTATGGGTGAGGCGTTTACTGGTTATATTTTACCTTGGCATCAAATGTCTTATTGGGCTGCTACTGTTCTTACTTCAATTATTGATAGGTTGCCTGTGGTTGGTTCTATAGTTTATAAGTATGTTGTTGGTGGTTTTTCGGTGTCCGGTGATACGTTAATTCGTATATTTTCGGTTCATATTTGTTTGGGTTTTGTGATACTAGGTTTGATGATTGTTCATTTGTTTTATCTTCATAAGGATGGTAATAGTAATCCGTTGTTTTCGTTTTACTCGTTTAATGATTTGGTGTATTTTCATTCGTATTTTACTGTAAAGGATTTGGTATTGTTTTTGGTCACTTGTAGGTTAGTAGTTTTTTGATTGTTTTTTGTGCCTGATTTGCTGGTGGATATTGAGTCATATTTGGAGGCTGATTATTTAAATACTCCAGTTAGGATTAAGCCGGAATGATATTTTTTAGCATTTTATGCTATTCTTCGGTGTATAAATTCTAAGGTTGGTGGGTTGCTGCTGATTATGTCTTTTATTTTTTTTCTGTGAATACCGACAGAAGGTGGGTCGAGTGTTTATAGGGTGTGGCGTCAGGTTAATTTTTGATTAATTGTGAGTTTATTTTTGTCGTTGACTTATTTAGGTGGGTGCCATCCGGAGTATCCTTATTTGATGGTTTGTCAGTTATTTAGATTGATGATGGTGTTGATGATGCTTGTTTTTAAGTTGTACTAATTGTTGTTGAGAGGTGGTTACTTTATTTTTATTGTTTAGTTTTGTAATTATGGTTAGTTATTTTTTAACTGTTGGGCGTTTTTTAAATAGTTTAATTATTCTTGAGAAATTTAATGTGTTGGTTCTTTTGTTTTGTTTATTGTTTTCTTCTTTGGATAATCATATGATCTTTATTACATTGATGGTGATTTCTACTCTGGAAATTATTATTAGGCTGACTGTATTAACTCGGGTATGAGAGTGTTCTTCTTGTTTGGAGTTGGTTGATTTTTAATTGTTAGTGTAGTTCTGTTGTTTAGTTTGTTGTATAGATGTGGGGTTGGTTGTTGTTGGTTAGTGTGTGATAAGGTATGTAATAGGTTGTTTGTGTTTGATTCAGCATCATTTTATTTGGTTGTATTGGTGTTAATTTTAGGTTTGTATAGACAAGTTATGTTTTTTGGTCTATTAACTATTCAGGTTCGGGTTTTTTTGTCTGTTAGGATGGTTTTTGCTATTTTGTGTTTTTGTATTAATCATTCGATATTTTTTTGGTGTGTCTATGAATTGTCGATGTTTCCTTTGTTATATTTGATTTTTAGTGAGTCTCCGTATTCTGAGCGGTTTTTGGCCAGATGATATTTTTCTGGTTATCTGTTAAGTACTAGCTTGCCGTTAATCCTTATATTGTTGTATTTGTCCTATGTTAATGGGTCATTTTTTTTTAGTGAATGGTGTTATGGGGGTGATGTTTCTTTAAGTATTTTTTATGTTTTGTCATTTGTGTTTTTCACTAAGGTTCCTTTAGTTCCTTTTCACACGTGATTACCAATAGTTCATGCTGAGGCCACTAGTGTAGTATCTATCTTTTTAAGCGGATATATTATGAAGTTGGGATTATTGGGTGTTTATCGTAGTACGTTTTTTATTCTTGATTTATCTTTTGTTGGTTATTTATTTATTTGTTGTCTTGTTGCTATTGGGTTTTTGGTTACTGCATGCAGGGAGTTGGATGGTAAGCGTTGGTTGGCGTTTTTGAGTTTGTCTCATATTGTTGTTCCATTTTTAGGGTTTTTTGTTAGTGATTGAATTAGTGTTGGTTATAGGTTTTTTTATTGTTTGGGGCATGGGTTAAGTGCAGCCATAGTATTTGGTTTATTGTGGTGTTTTTATGATGTTTCAAATACTCGTAACTGGGTTTTATTAAAGTCTGGTGTGGGTGGTGTTGTTAGGATGGTTATTGTTGTGTTGAGGATGTTGAGGTTATGTTCTTTCCCCACTACTGTTCAGTTTTTTTGCGAAGTGTATTTGGTTGTTCAGTGCTCTGGTGTGTTGCTCTATTTATTGTTTTGGGTATGTTATTTGTTTTTTGGTGGATTGGTTCCATTGGTTTTATGTGGTTATTTACTAATTCGTAGTGAGTATTATGAATTTGTCTGTGTTTCTTACCATTGTTATTATTTTTTTTTGTGTTATTTAGGGGTTTGGTGTTATTTCGCGATAGTTGTGCTATAGTGGTTTAATGAGGTGTTTTTGCATTTTGTGTTTTGGTCATGAAGGAGATTAGTTATCCGTTAAATTTCTTTTAGCTTAAATTAAAGCGTCAATTTGAAGCGTTGGAGATAACTTTTGTTAGAGAGACTGGTAAGTTAATGAAACTGTAGGGTTCATGTCCCTATTATACACATTCTTGTGTCTGGTTGAGTTTGATGGTTGTTGTTAATGATTTTTGTTCTTTAATTGGTTTGGTTTATATGTTGGTGTTTGGTCGTGTGTCATATTACTATTTTGTTTTATTGGCGTTGGTATTAATGTGGTTTATGGTTTATCGTTTGCCATATTGTTATAGGGTTTATTTGTTTTCCGTTTTTTTGTTTTGTGTGGTTTTTGTGATGTTTGTGTCGTTATTTATGTGTCGTATTTTTAATAAAGTTAATGGATTTTTTGCTTGTTTTGTCCCGCTAGGAACTCCTTTATGGATATGTTTTTTAGTGTGCTTGGCCGAGTCTATTAGTTATGTTATACGTCCTGTTGTATTGGTTTTGCGTCCTTTTATTAATATTAGGTTGGGGTGTTTTGGTGCAGTGGCATTGGGTAATTTGTGTTTTGTTAATTGTTGATGAGGGTTGGTTTTAGTTGGATTGTTTTTTTATGAAGTTTTTGTTGTATTAATCCATTGGTACATTGTGTCTAGGATTTTAGATTTTTCAGTCGATCATTAGGTTGATATATGTTTGTACGGGTCTTTTATTTTGATGTTGTTGTTTTTTCATTTGTGTTTTCTATGTTGTTTTGTTTTTTGTGTTGTGTGGTGGATAGATTATTCGGGTTTTGAGTTTTTTTAGAGTTATGTGGGTTGGCAATTGTTCCTTCATTTTTTTGTGGTCTTGGGTTAAATTTTTATAATTTGTATAGGTCTGTTTTAAGATATATAATAATGTCTGGGTTATCGTCTGTGTTGTTAATTTCTGGGTTGTTAGTTAGCAGGTTGTACTATTTTATTTTTTTTGGGTTTGTTGTAAAGTTTGGTTTATTTCCATTTATGTTGTGGGTGTATCGTGTATTTAGAGTTGGTAGATGGGTGTTTATATTTCTTTTGAGTGTTGTGATGAAGTTTCCTGTGTTATTTTTCTGTTTTTTGTATCAAACTTCTGGGTTGGGTTTGGTGCTTGTTGATTGTTGGTTGTCTATATTTGTGTGCAGGTGTTTGGTGTGGTTTTTTAGGTTAAGTTTGGAGTATATATGGTGTCATATTTCGTTATCGTCTGTTTCTACGTTAGTTGTTGCGTGTTTCTATAGTGAGACGCAAACTTGTTTTTTTATTTATTGGTATTATTTTTTTTGGGGGCTGTGTAGAATTGTTTATTTTGCGGTCGTCTCTGATTTAACAGATTTGAAGGGATATTATTTTTGGCTATTTTGTTTTTTGTTACTTGTTACTCCATTGTCTATGCCATTGATCTATAAGATAAGTGTGTGTGTGGGCATATTTTACTCTTCTATATATATATTGTTGGTTTGGGTTGTTTATAGTTTTTCTGAGCAATTTTTTCTGTTTAAGTTGGGTGGTGATTATTTTTACAGTAGTGTATTTAATTGCTGGGTTGAGTAGACTAATTTGTTGATATGTTACTATTGTAATGTAGTTTATAAAAAATTTTCGTTTTACACGCGATGGAACTCAGTTTGAGCTTTACTAGATTTAACGTTATAGTTTATTAAAAATATTGAGTTTGCGTCTCAATGATGGGTAGTTACTCTTATGTTGGTGATCTTAGTTTAATTAGAATATCGATTTGTCTTATCGATGGTGGTTTTGTTTATCAGGTTGCTCAGGTGGTTGTTTTTGGGTTAGTCTCTGGAGTTTTTGGTTTGTTGATTAGTTTGTTAATAATTGCCTTTTTTGTTTTAGGGGAGCGTAAGGTTTTGGGCTATTCTCAGTCTCGTAAGGGCCCTAACAAGGTTGGTGTAATTGGTTTGTTGCAGAGGTTTGCTGATTTATTGAAGTTGGTAATTAAGTTTAAGTGTTTTTACTTCCAAAGTCGTAGGTATGTTGGTTTGTTTGGTGTTGTGTTATTAATGGCTTTGGTGATTGTTTATTCATTTATTTATGGTAGATATTATAGAGCTAGTTATAGAGGCCTCTCCGTGTTGTGGTTTTTGGCTGCCGCCAGAACATCTAGGTATTCTTTGTTGTGTACTGGTTGGGGTGGTTACAACAATTATTCATTTTTAAGGTCGGTTCGATGTGCTTTTGGATCTGTTAGGTTTGAGGCTTGTTTTATGTGTGTGGTGATTTTTTGTGCTTTGTGTAGTTGTAGGTATAATTTAATTGATTTTTATTATAATTGTTGATTAAGTTTGTTATTATTTCCATTAATTTATGTGTTATTTTTAATATGTATATTGTGTGAAACTAATCGTACGCCATTTGATTATGGAGAGGCTGAAAGAGAGTTGGTCAGTGGGTTTAAAGTTGAGTATAGTGGTATTTATTTTACGTGTTTATTTGCTTGTGAGTATATTATTATATATGTGTTTTCATGGTTGGGAGTTGTGTTGATGTTTGGTGGCGGTTTTATCGGTATGTTGGTGTTAGTGTTTAATTTATTATTTTTTATGTGGGCTCGGGCGACATTACCACGTGTTCGTTATGATTGTTTTGTAAAATTTTTTTGAGAAGTTTGTTTATGTATGTTGATTTTAGGGCTGTTTGCTATTGTTAATTAAATTTTGTGTTGCATGAGTCTGTATAGATTATCGAAATCGTGATGCTGTTAACTTCAAGAAATGGTTATCGCCATTATGGTCGATGTGGCTTACTTTAGTTTAATTGCAGAATGTGGGTTTTGGGTATCCTTGGTCTCGTGGAGAGGTTTGGTTAATAGGGCTGCATAGCAGGTTACTTTGATATAGTAAATTGTGAATTTATTTTCCGTTAATACTATGGTCCATATATCTATATTAAGAGCTGAGTTCTTACCTCAGTAATGTGGTTTTCACTGTGGGTTTGATGGTTGTTTTGTTTTTTGTTTTTTTTGTTTTTTTTTTGTTTGGTTTTGTTATTTATTTTTTTAATTGTGGGTTGTTGAATAAGTATGGTGTTGTTGGGTTTGAGTGGGGCAGTTCTTATGAATGTGGGTTTTTTTCTGCTATGATTAGTTTGGATTGTTTTAGGTTTACTTATTTTTCGTTGTTGGTTGTTTTTGTTATTTTTGATTTGGAGGTATCTTTGTTGTTGAATATGCCTTTGCAGGGGGTACTGTTTGGTAATTTTTGGTGTTACTATTTTTTTTTGTTGGTGATGTTTTTGGGTTTTGTTGTTGAATTGTTTAGTGGGTATGTGCGTTGGGTTTATTAGAGAAAATTGTGGAGTTACTGCTAATAATTTTGTGTCATTTAGGTTTGACTTTCTCTTTGGTTTATATAAGGTTAAGTTAGTTTTGACTGTACGTTTTCAAGACGTTTAGGGGCTGTTTTAGGTCATCTTATGGTT